AAAATGGATGCGCAAATGTCCATCAAAGGTAAGTAAATACATCCGAAACATATAAAATGCAGTTAATCCTGTTGTGAAGGAAGCTATTATTGCAAAAATTGGTGAATACAACCAACTATCATTAAGAATTTCATCTTTGGACCAAAAACAAGCAAGAGGTGGAATACCACAAAGAGAGAGTGTACCTAATAAAAAAGTAATTCTTGTAATTGGAACATATTTTGTTAAACCGCCCATAAGAACCATATTTTGACTTTTATCCGGCGAATATCCAACAATAGGTTCCATTGAATGAATAATAGATCCAGATCCCAAAAACAATAAAGCTTTCGAATAGGCATGAGTGATCAAATGGAATAAAGCGGCTCGATAAGAACCTATACCCAGAGCTAACATAATATAACCCAATTGAGACATTGTAGAATAAGCTAAACTTCTTTTAATGTCTCTTTGAGCAAGAGCCAAAGTAGCTCCTAATAGTACTGTTATTACACCTATTAAAGAAATGAGATTCATTATGTAAGGTATAACTATGAAAAGAGGAAGAAGCCGAGCTACAAGAAAAATTCCCGCAGCTACCATAGTAGCAGCATGTATAAGAGCCGAAATGGGAGTGGGTCCTTCCATAGCATCAGGTAACCATATGTGAAGGGGGAATTGCGCAGATTTAGCAACTGCACCGACGAATAAAAAAGAAGCACACAGAGTAGCAAATAAAGAATCTACTCCATTATTATGAACCAAGTTATTAACTATTTCGAACAAATCCCGAAATTCTAAACTACCAGTTATCCAATAAAGTCCTAAAATTCCTAATAATAAACCAAAATCTCCTATACGATTGGTTACAAAAGCCTTTTGACAAGCGCTTGCTGCAATCGGTCGTGTGAACCAAAAACCTATTAGTAAATACGAACACATTCCTACAAGTTCCCAAAAAATATAAATTTGTATCAAATTGGAACTAGTAACCAATCCCAACATAGAAGTATTGAAAAAACTCATATAAGCAAAAAATCTCAAATATCCTTGATCATGAGACATATAATTGTCACTATAAATAAGAACCATGATTCCAACAGTAGTAATTAATATTGACATAATAGAAGTAAGTGGATCGATCAAGTGTCCGAACTCTAAAGAAAAATCATTATTGACGGTCCAAGACCATAGATATTGATAGATAAAATTTCCATTTATTTGCTGAATAGACAGATTGGCCGAAAACACCATAGCTATACTTAGCATCAAAATACTTGGAAAAGCCCACATACGACGAATATTTTTGGTTGCTGCGGGAATAAGCAGAAGTCCAAATCCTATTAACATTGTAACTGGAAATGGAAGAAAAGGTATTATCCATGCATATTTATATGTATGTTCCATAAAAAAAAACAAATTTTCATCTTTTTTCTTATAATTGGAATTGTTTCCGATTCACCAATTCTTATCGCTTTTGAAAGGAACAATAAAAAAATCAACAAAAAAAGATATAAAAACCTCAATTTTTTTTTTTTTAATTATTCTGACTTTTGTTAGATCTTAGATATTGGAAATATTTAAAAAGTTACACAATTGGTTGGTCAAATGATATGACCAACCAGTTAGGTAAGAGTAATTACTTAGTTATTAACTTTATTAATTAAAGAAAGTATTTATTAAAATGGGAAATGTAAGATTTTGAATCATTCTATGACTATACTACTATTCTATTCCATTTTAGCAATATGTAACCATATCATATACTATAGTCTATAGTATAGTTAAGTAAAAACAATTATACCAAAACAGTAGAATATGGATCGTAGTATGCATCAATAAATTGACTCAAAAAAAAAGACCTAGTTATTCTAGTGCATTTATTTGTAGTAAGTACCTAATTTTTTGCGGAACTGATTGATTGGGTTCCAATCCAATAAGAAAGTTCTTATAATACTCCTTACTTCGTATAGAACTGAAATAAAAAATAACAAAAAATGGAAGTACCTCTTCTTAGGTAACGGAATGTCTTGTTTAACATATTAACTACTGCCAGTTGTAGTTAAAGTTTGAACTTAAATTATAGACACGGCACTACGAGCTTATTTAATTACAACTAAATTACAACTAATATAATAGTCAGAAAAATTTCTTTTCAAATTTTACTTTTCTTTTTTCCATTTTTTTCCCCAGTGTATTATATATATTATATATTTATATATAAATAATATATTTGTATTGTATGTTATGAAAGAAAAAACTATTATCGACGGAATTAAGTACAGAAAATGTCTAAAAAGAACGATCTATTTTGAGCAATACATGTCTTTCACATACAACAATAAAAATGAGTAACTCTTTTTTTTGAATGGCAGTTCCAAAAAAACGTACTTCTATATCAAAAAAACGTATTCGTAGAAATATTTGGAAGAAAAAGGGAAATTTAGCTGCAATAAAAGCTTTTTCTTTAGCAAAGTCAGTTTCTACCGGAGATTCAAAAAGTTTTTTTGTGCAACAAACAACAGGTAAGAAAATCTTGGAATAATCTGCATTTTCATGGCTATAAGAACTTCCAATTTTAGAATATGAATAATTCCCATTAACTAGTGTATTGAACTCCTCAAGATTAGTTAGAACTAGTGGCTATGATATGTAGAATAAGAATTCCTCTGTACGCCGGGTCTAGTTCTAAGTATTATTATTTTTTTTTTATTCTTGTTTTTCTTTTATTAATTATTAGATTTAATATTTTTGAATTCGTGAGATGGGTTTTTTTCCTATTAATTTTCTTTTCACAATAGAAAAATCTTTGTTCATTCTATTTTTCTATTGTGAAAAGAAAATTCAATTAAAATTGTGATGAAACTCTTTTTTTTTTTTCATTTATCTTATCTGATTTCGCGGATTCCAAATAAATAAAATAAAGAAAAAAAAAAAAAATAGAAAAAGGGGACAATTCTTAGTTTCTATCTTGACTGAAAACAAAACTTTCAAGTTTCAAGTGTTTCGGAATAACTTAGTATATAAATAGTACGTAAAAGTTGATTGTTAAAATGGAACTTATGACGATACGAACTAAGAATTTTTGATGAAAATTCAAAGATGAATTTTAAAGAGCTCTTATTCATCAGTTCTAATGTTTCTTAAACTATATTGAATCCTAGAATCTAGATCTAGACGATTCAACATGAATTGACTATACTTATTTCAAGTAAGCCGCTATGGTGAAATCGGTAGACACGCTGCTCTTAGGAAGCAGTGCTAGAGCATCTCGGTTCGAGTCCGAGTGGCGGCATACTCTAAAAGAGATATAATGGATCCTATAATGTATTTAATTCCCGATTTCAATTCTGTAATGGGACCCCTTTTATGTATGATATTTGTGACTTTAGAACATATATTAACTCATCTCTCTTTTTCGATCATTTCAATTGTGATTACGATTCATTTAATGACCCTATTAATCCACGAAATCTGGGGGTTACGTGATTCATCAGAAAAGGGAATGATAGCTACTTTTTTCTCTATAACAGGATTATTAGTTATTCGTTGGATTTCTTCAAGACATTTTCCATTAAGTAATTTATACGAGTCATTAATCTTCCTTTCGTGGAGTTTTTCCATTATTCATATGATTTCCAAGATATGGAATCATAAAAATGATTTAAGCGCAATAACCGCCCCAAGTGCTATTTTTACCCAAGGTTTCGCCACATCGGGTCTTTTAAGTGAAATGCATCAATCGTCAATATTAGTACCTGCTCTACAATCTCAGTGGTTAATGATGCACGTAAGTATGATGTTATTGAGTTATGCAGCTCTTTTATGTGGGTCGTTATTATCAGTTGCTTTTCTAGTCATTACATTTCGAAAAAGCATCGATATTTTTTGTAAAAACAAAATTTTCTTAATTAAGTCATTTTTCTTTGGCAAGATAGAATACGGGAACGAAAAAAAAAGTATTTTAAATAAACACACTTCTCTTCTTTCATTCCGAAATTATTACAAATATCAATTAACTCAACGTTTGGATTATTGGGGTTATCGTGTCATTAGTTTAGGATTTACCTTTTTAACCATAGGTATTCTTTCTGGAGCAGTATGGGCTAACGAAGCATGGGGATCCTATTGGAATTGGGACCCCAAAGAAACTTGGGCATTTATTACTTGGACCATATTCGCGATTTATTCACATACTAGAACAAATCAAAGTTTGCAAGGTACAAATTCGGCACTTGTAGCTTCTATAGGATTTCTTATAATTTGGATATGCTATTTGGGGATCAATCTATTAGGAATAGGTCTACATAGTTATGGTTCATTCACATTAACATCTAATTGAATAAAGGAATACATAAGAACATCGTCCCATATATAACGAAAATTTGTGCGAGTTTTTGAGAATCCTTTGAATCATTTGAATCACAAGGAATCATATTCAAAGGGTTCTCAAAAACTCGGAATACATCTTATTAAAATTCTAATTCACTAAATGATTTCAAAAATATGAAAAAAAAAAAAAATTCTAAGACTTCGCTTTCTGTCTCATTAATGAAAACTATCTATGAAAATAATTAGATAGGATAACTTGTACCTTGTCAACTGACAGCGAGAGAACGAAATCCGGATAAATACCAATCCCTATTACGGGTAAAAAGATACAGATCGAAACAAATAGTTCTCGTGGTCCAGAATCCACAAAATTGGAGTTTAGAACATTGAATAGTTTGTATCCGTAGAACATCTGACGTAACATAGATAATAAATAAATAGGAGTTAATATCATTCCAATTGCCATTACAAAGATAATTAGCATTTTGGACATTAAAAGATATTTTGGGCTAGTAATTATTCCCCAAAATACTACTAATTCCGCAACAAAACCACTCATTCCTGGCAATGCAAGAGAAGCCATCGAGAAACTACTAAACATGGTAAATATTTTTGGCATTGGGATGGATATCCCCCCCATTTCGTCGAGATAAACAAGACGTGTTCTATCACAACTCGTTCCTACCAAGAAAAAAAGTGCAGCACCAATAAATCCATGAGAGAGTATTTGTAAAATGGCTCCGTTCAGTCCCATGTCAGTTATAGAACCAATTCCTATAATTATGAAACCCATGTGAGATACGGAAGAATAGGCTATTCTCTTTTTTAAATTGCGTTGACCAAGAGAGGTTGAAGCTGCATAGATTATTTGTATTGTCCCTACTATCACCAACCAGGGAGAAAATATAGAATGGGCGTGCGGTAATAATTCCATATTGATCCGAATCAATCCATATGCTCCCATTTTTAATAAGATTCCGGCTAGAAGCATACATGTACTGTAATGCGCTTCTCCATGAGTATCTGGTAGCCATGTATGTAGGGGTATAATCGGCGATTTGACAGCATAAGCAATAAGGAAGCCCAAATAGAATATTATTTCTAATGTTACAGGATATGACTGATTAGCTAATCTTTCAAAATCCAATGTCGATTCGTTGGAACCATATAAACCCATACCTAGAACTCCTATTAAGAGAAAAATGGAACCCCCCGCAGTGTACAAAATAAACTTTGTAGCCGAGTACAAACGTTTCTTTCCTCCCCACATGGATAAAAGTAAGTAAACAGGAATTAATTCTAACTCCCACATGATGAAAAAAAGTAAAAGGTCTCGAGAAGAAAATAATCCTATTTGACCGCTGTACATTGCTAACATCAGGAAATAGAACAATCGCGAATTTCGAGTAACAGGCCAAGCTGCTAAAGTAGCTAAAGTAGTGATAAATCCTGTCAGTAAAATAGGTCCTATGGAAAGTCCATCGATTCCCAGTCTCCAGTGAAAATCAAAAATATTTATCCATTTGAAGTCCTCCCCCAGTTGAATTAATGGATCGTCCAATTGGAAATGATAACAGAACACATAGGTTGTTAGAAGGAGCTCTAAAAAGCATATACATATAGTATACCACCTAAAGACCTTATTCCCCCTATGAGGAAGAAAAAAAATTGAAGAACCCGCGAATATCGGCAAAACTACAAGTATTGTTAACCAAGGGAAATAACTCGTGATAAAGACAAGATGCGTTTTGACCAAAAAACCCGTGCTCGAAATAATATATTTTCTCGAGTACGGGTTTTTCTCGGTAAAAAGGAATCAAATGATTCAAGTGGAGTTTTTTATATTATAACGTATCAATAAGATAGACCCATGCTGCGAGTTGTTTCATGCCATAAATAAACACGGACACTCAAAAAATCTGTTGGACAAGCGGATTCACATCTCTTACAACCTACGCAGTCCTCGGTTCTTGGCGCAGAAGCAATTTGCTTAGCTTTACATCCGTCCCAAGGTATCATTTCCAATACATCTGTGGGGCAGGCTCGTACACATTGAGTACACCCTATACATGTATCATAAATTTTTACTGAATGTGACATTGGGTCTATAAATTCCAGTTTTGAACATAAAAAATTTTCGATCTGGTAAAGTAAAATCGGTAGTAAAGTAAACAAATTATATATTTATATTGTAGACACCAGACGAATCAATGGTTTATCAAAAAAATCTTAACTTAAGAATCAATAGATTTCTAAATATGTTCGTGAGAAAGGACCAAGAAACTTTGATTTCCGTTTCAACAACCATGATCATACGAGTCACACATGTGACTTCACATTGGCCAACAGATTGTCAATATTTCAATAGTAATATTGAAATATATTACTATAAAAAATAAAAAATAAAAAAAAGAAAATTATATAATTTTCAATTTGTATATATATATTATGTCTTTATTTATATGATATACTAATTATTGACTAATTTTTCAACAAATTCGATTGATTGATACGAGTTGATTTTCTGTTACGATAGATCGACGAAACAATAGCTAGCCCAATAGCTGCTTCCGCGGCCGCAATGGCTATAACAAAGATTGAGAAAATGTCTCCTTTTAATTGGCGATTATCAAATATATCTGAAAATGTTACGAGATTAATATTAACCGAATTTAGTATAAGCTCAAGACACATAAGTGCTCTAACCATGTTTCGACTTGTGATCAGCCCATAGATACCGATAGAAAATAAATAGACGCTCAAAAAAAGTACATATTCGAACATCATCGACTAACTCCTCATCAACAATCTCGATTCATTTCAATATGAACAACAATTCAACCAATTTGGTTGACTAGAATCGAGCAATTACAGAAAAAAGAGGGTATTGGTAGTAAATTAAACTAAAAACTTTTCCTTTTTCATTTGATTTCGAATTTCTAATAATTTTGTTAATTCTAAGTATTTATTATTGACGAGCCGTAGTAATTGCACCTATTAAAGAAACTAAAAGAATTATAGAAATGAGTTCAAACGGAAGATAAAAATCTGTTGATAAATGAATTCCAATTTGTTGAACGTTACTTATAAGGTCCTGTTCTATAATCTGGTTTTTTCTTGTAGTCCAAATAATTCCGTACCATGACGTATCTAGGATAGTAGTAATTAGTGAAAAAAGAATACTTGTACAAACCAGTGAAGTGATCCCATCTCCTACAGTCCAAAGATAGGAATCGTTGGAATATTCTGAACCATTCATGAACATAACAGCAAATATGATTAAGACATTTATGGCTCCCACATAAATAAGGAGTTGTGCGGCAGCTACAAAATAGGAGTTCGATGGAATATAGAATAAAGATATACAAACAAGAACCAATCCCAACGAAAAGGCAGAATAAATTGGATTGGCAAATAATACTACTCCTAGGCCTCCTAATATAAGAAATGATCCCAGAAATACTACAAGTATATCGTGTATTGGTCCAGGTAAATCCATTATGTATAACAGATAAATAAGTCGAAATATTTCATGACCTTACTAAATAGTCCAGGAAAAATAAGGGTGTTACCCTTATTTTTTTCTTTATATGATAGGTTCCTAATTGAATTAAATCTTAATATGGATTAATGTAGATATAGATAAAGTTATTAAAGTTATTGGCCAATCCTACTTTTTTTATCTGAAAGAAAAAAGAAAAGATTGGAATTTTCTATTTCGAAATCATCACGAAAACATATTCTTGGTTTAAATCAAAGAGTAATTCTCAACAATCAATAGTTATTATTTATAGTTATTATTTGTAGTTTCTGAACAATCAAAATAAAAGAGGCTTGGATCCTTTATATAAAAAAAAATCTTAGTAATCGGTAATCGTTCTTGAATCAAGGAGTTTATCTTTGTCTATTTTGATTTGGGTCGAATTCATAACTGTTTGAATTGTGTAATCTCCAATTACTGACATTGGTAACCGACCCAATGCAATTTGATTATAATTCAATTCGTGGCGATCATAAGTAGAAAGTTCATACTCTTCAGTCATCGATAAACAGTTTGTTGGACAATACTCGACGCAGTTACCACAAAATATACAAACCCCAAAATCAATACTATAATTAAGCAATTGTTTTTTTTTAATATCTTTTTCAAATCTCCAATCAACAACGGGTAGATCTATGGGACATACACGAACACATACTTCACAAGCAATACATTTATCAAATTCAAAGTGTATTCGACCGCGGAAACGCTCTGATGTGATCAATTTTTCATAAGGATATTGAATAGTTACAGGTAAACGATTTGTATGGGATAAGGTAATTATGAAACTTTGACCAATGTACCTTGCAGCTCGTATTGTTTGTTGACCATAATTTATGAACCCGGTCACCATAGGGAACATATTGTGGATCTCCGTGAATAAATTGATGTTTCTTTCTCTTGTTTAAGATTGGTTATGAATCTAGAATATCGTTATTTTCTTCTTTTATTTATATTATTTATAGTGAAACAAGTTGGGAAGAAGTTGTCAATAATAGATTACCCAGGGAAATAGGTAACAGAAATTTCCATCCAAGATTTAATAGCTGATCCATTCTCATCCTCGGTAAAGTCCATCTTGCTGTGATAGGAATGAACAGAAACAAATAAGCTTTAGCTAATGTAATAAATATACCAATTGTCATTCCAAAGACTCCGGCCATTTTATTTATTCCGAAAAGTGCAGGAATAGATATGTACGGAATAGAGAAATTCCACCCACCTAAGTAAAGAACTGTTATAAATAATGAAGAAACTAATAAATTTAGGTAAGAAGCAAGGTAAAATAAAGCGTATTTGATACCTGAATATTCTGTTTGATAACCTGCTACTAATTCCTCCTCTGCTTCTGGTAAATCAAAGGGTAATCTCTCACATTCTGCTAGAGAAGAAATTAGAAAAACTACAAACCCTATAGGCTGACGCCACAGATTCCACCCCCAAAAACCATATTTTGACTGCGCCTCAACTATATCAACTGTACTTAAACTGTTAGATAATCATAGTCGATAATAACATCACTGTTCATATCGCTATTTCAAAACCGTACATGAGACCTCAGCTTCATACGGCTCCTCTACGGCCACAAATAAATGTAAGGACTTGTTTGGTAGTATCGTCATCTTTATTTGTATAGTAAATATACACCGGGAGTCCCAAATTAGACCAATGAAATTCCGTTTGCTAGAATAAAAAGGTGCTTCTGAATTGATCTTATCCGTTAGAATTTCAATTTATCTTTGTTCGGTAATAACTTAATCCTTCAATAAAATACTCGTTATATCAATAAATATGTTCTATCAATAACTATAAAGAATTAGAACGAATTGGGCATTAATTCCAAATTTTATTTATGATAAGAATTCTATATGTATAGATTATAGATATGGATGGGGAAAAGAAAGAAAAAATAAAGATCTTTTTTATTTCTTATTTATTCATTTTCTTTTTTTGCATCCCATTTCTTTTGTTCCTGTTCTTCTTTCTCAGAGGAAGGGGTACTCTGAAAAAAAAAAGAAATATAAATAAAGGATTAATTCGTTTTTGATAGTCATTTCTTTAATCAGTGAATAAGAGCATACTCTAGATCGGAATCATGGGGAAGTACTGCTTGGTCATTTCTACCAACTTAAAGTCCTCATTATGATTCGTTTTATCCAAAGTTTTATGCAAAAATACCTTTTTTTGCTACCTTACATTATCTCCATTACTAATCTTTTGTGTACCTTAGTGTTCCTAACTGTCCACTGATTTTTGATTGATCCCCGGTATGGTAATACATATAAGACAGTAGTAGAAACCCCATACGGTCGATCTTTTGTACCCGCTTCAAGATATGATAATTAGTCAAAGAATCTTAATCTTGGGGTAAACAGTTTACACTGCTTGTGTTTATTATTCTTGTACATAGGGAATGAGATTTTACCTTCTTACTGCAAATTTATAAGCAGTTTTATTTTACTCATATAACTATCTAGTTTAACTCATCGACCCTAATGATGAATAAAAAATGAAAATATCCATTCAATATATTCAACCTCTTTACTTTATTTCTAGCGAGGAGGGAAAATAATCATGTTCCAACGAATCACACGTAGAGATATTGATAACACACATAGAGTTAATGGTATTTCATAGCTAATAGATTGAGCAGCAGCCCGTAGACCACCTGAAAAGGAATATTTATTGTTCGATCCATATCCTGACATAAGAAGTCCAATAGGAGCAATACTTGAAATGGAGATCCATAAAAAAACACCTATACTGAGATCGGCTAAAACAAGGCGAGACTCAAAAGGGATTACTAAATAACTTAGTAGAACTGATATGACCGCTATAGACGGTCCCACGCTAAACAAACGAATATCTCCTCTAGATGGGAGGAGGTCCTCTTTAAAAAGTAATTTGGTCCCATCTGCTAGAGCTTGAAGAATTCCTAACGGGCCGGCATATTCAGGCCCAATACGTTGTTGTATTGCTGCAGATATTTCTCTTTCTAACCACACAATTACTAGTACCCCTATAGTGATTCCCAATATAAGGGTGAAAATAGGAACAAAGATCCATATGAGTCCATAGACTTCTTTTAAGGATTCCGATCTAGAAAAAGAATTGATAGCTTGTACTTCTGTCGTATCAATTATCATTTCAACGATCAACTTCTCCCATAATGATATCTATACTACCTAGTATCGTCATGATATCGGCCAATTTCATTCTTTTAACTAGTTGAGGGAGAATTTGCAAATTGATGAAACCCGGTGGACGAATTTTCCACCTCCAGGGGAAAACACTACTGTCTCCTATCAAAAAAATTCCTAATTCTCCTTTTGGGGCTTCTACTCTCACATAAAGTTCTTGTTTCGACAATTCAAAATTGGGTGAAAGTTTTTTAGTAATAAATCTATATTCAAAATTAGTCCATTCGGCATTTTTTGCTCTATCAAAGCGTCGGACTTCTAAATTTTCATAGGGCCCCCCAGGAATTCCTTCTAGAGCTTGTTGAATAATTTTTATAGATTCTTTCATTTCACCGATTCGTACTAAATAACGAGCTAGTGAATCTCCTTCTTTTTGCCATTGGACTTCCCAATCAAATTTATTGTAACACTCATAACGATCAACTTTACGAAGATCCCATTGGATTCCAGAAGCTCGTAACATCGGTCCTGATAAACCCCAATTTATTGCTTCCTCTCCGCCAATAATGCCCACTCCCTCAACCCGTTCCAAAAAAATGGGATTCCGCGTAATAAGCTTTTGATATTCAACAATTCCTGTTAAAAAATAATCGCAGAAATCTAAACATTTATCTATCCATCCATAAGGTAGATCAGCAGCGACTCCCCCAATACGGAAATAATTATGCATCATTCGCATACCCGTAGCAGCTTCAAATAGATCATATAACAATTCCCTTTCTCTGAAAATATAGAAAAAGGGGGTTTGTGCACCGATATCCGCCATAAAAGGTCCAAGCCATAACAAATGAGAAGCTATACGACTCAATTCCAGCATAATTACTCTAATGTAACTGGCTCTTTTAGGTACTTGAACACTTTCCAATCGTTCTGGTGCATTTACTGTTATTGCCTCTGTGAACATAGTGGCTAAATAATCCCACCGTGTTACATAAGGCAAATATTGTATAATTGTTCGATTTTCCGCTATTTTTTCCATCCCTCTGTGTAAATAACCCAATATGGGTTCACAGTCAATAACATCTTCACCATCGAGAGTAACGATTAGTCGAAGAACACCATGCATTGATGGGTGGTGAGGGCCCATGTTAACTATCATGAGATCTTTTCTTGTAGCCGGTAAAGTCATATCTTTTCTTCCTTAATTCATTATTCCATGAATTTCTCAAAATGAGATTCATCAAAATGAAAAATATAATAACTACTATTAACTAATAACTAAAGAAAAAAATTCAAACCAATCTTAAAATTAACGGGTTTTTGATTCCCGAATACCCAACTGACTAATTAATTTCTTATAACGTACTCTATTTTTCTTTGACAAATAATCCAGCAGACGTTGACGTTTTCCCAGAATTTTTCGTAGACCCCTTTGCGATAAAAAATCTCTTTTATGTAATTCCAAATGTAAAGTAAGTCCCCGTATCTTATCGGTGAAACTGAATACTTGAAATTCAACAGATCCGCAGTTTTTTTCTTTTTCTTGTCGAATAGCCGAGATGAATGAATTTTTGACCATAAAAAACAATTTTTTTCTTTTCCGTGGATTTTACCGATCAGGAAAAATAATAATTATTATTATACTAGTTATTTGAATCTAGTACACAAAAATTTAGATTTCTTCATATACACTACTTTAATTCATTCTTATTTGATTTAAATCAAATTTATTTTATTCTATCCAAATCAAATTGCAAATTTGATTTGGATAGAATAGAAGGGGATGATACATTTATGCATTCACAAACACGAAAGAGAATTATTTTTTTACCTAACTAAAAAAAATATTCTGTCAATTTATTCCTAGATCCAATTGATACGTAATTTAATCGGTATCGTGTACCAGAATGTAATATAGCGTATGTGTATATATTTCGGTTTTATCTACTGAATATGTCATGCGATAGATATATAGGAAATATTTCCTATTAACTAATTTTGAATCGCGGATACATATATATTCTTGACATACTGAAATGACTGCCGTTATTGGTATCAAACCAATAACGATTCATACAAGCTAAATCTTCTAATCGATAATTGGGCCAAAGAAACAATTTGAATTTAATGAATTTATCTGTTTCCGTACTAAGATGCTTTTCCTCGTTCAAAAATCGTCCACTGTTTTTTATGTTGTTTTGATTGCAAAATATTGTATTTCTATCCACAACATTCCAATTCTGGTTCCGGTAATTGAAACAAATTAGAATTCTCAATTCTCTACGACGTCTGGGAGATAGAATATTTTCAGGAACAAGGAAATCATAATAATTTTTGTTTCTATTCACAAGCATATTGCTGTTTTGTGCAACGGATCCATCAAGATTCTTTTTATCAACATATCTATTTTTTATTATGCATTTTCCATTAGTTTGGTGCTTATTCTTATCAACCAATGAAATACTTATGGTTTGGTATATAATATATTTTCCATCCCTTTTCATAGATAGACGAATTGGCTCGATAATAAATATTCCCCTTTTTATCAATTCTGTAAGAGTTAGGTCTTTCTGAATCAACATTGCATCCAGATGCATCTCTCCTCTTTGAATTGAGGATATAGCAATTCCCCTTGGATCTATCAGTCTAAGTAGAAGACAATATACCTGGATATTACTGATCATTCTTTGATTCAAGGGATCATCCCATCTTAATTGAAAAAGAAAATACTTTTTCAAGAAGAAATCCAGTTCCGCTTCTTTCTTGCTCTTGTATTGTTTTTTCTTTCTACCCCTTTTAATGTTTGTTCCTGTGTAATCTTCTTCAACATCTTTCTTTTTGTTTTGTTTTCGTAGATCTGATACAAGATCCCCTTGGCCTTGTTGTTCATTTTTTTTTTTATTTACGTCGATCTTTTCACTTTGACTAATATTTTCATTTCTATTAAAATGAAAAATAAGTAATTTGATTGGTATGATCCACGGTTTAATCTTATACGCATCAAAAAGTCGCACAAATTCTGGGAAAAACCAGAGCTCTAGATTTGATATGGTACGATATAACCTTTCTTGATTCATTCCCATCCAATCAAAAAAGTGTTTTTTTTTAGAATTTTGAGTTTCCGTTTTAGCATTTTTATGAATCTTGGTATCGATATACGTATTGGTTGAGGTTTCAATATCGAGATTATTTCTAAGACAAAAATGGAGAATTCTATAATCAAAAAATTTTCTATCCAGATTTTTGTTCGTATCAATAATAGATCCTTTTTCTAGATAATCACTAATAGCTATACTTATCAATCCATAAAATGATTCGGATTCCAGTGTATTAAAATTATATGTCATTTTTTTGTCCTTTACTTGTAACGTTGATCCATAAATATATGAGTCCTTACTATCCCCATAATTTATATATTTATATGAAAAAAGATAATATCCATAATGTTTTTTCCATTTTTCTTTTTGACTCATCAACGAATCCACTGCATAGTAATTTTGTTTCATGTAATGAATTAATTGGTCTTTTTTATATAAATCCAATTTTATTGAGTCTTTCTTTTGAATTGTACGACATTGATTGACTCTATTTTGCCATTTTTTCGATATTAAGTGGACCCACTTGGTCTGAGATAAATTGTATTGATAATGACCCCGTAACCAAATTTTCCATTTATTCATCCCATACTTATGAATTTTCTTATGTCTTGGTTTGGAATTAAATATTCCTTGTGTCGTACAATAATTCTTGATTATATCCCTAAGAAAAGGATGGGTGCCGTGATATTGAAGTACAGATCTCAAATGATAATTGTTAAGTAATTGATTTTGTGATAATTTGTAAAATACATATGCTTGAGACAAAGAAGATAAGTCACAATAAATATTAGAATTTTTATTACTAATATTAGTATTAGAAAACGACTTTTTTATAGTTGAAATAAAGTTCATTGTATTTTGATTTGGTTTCTCAACCCCTTCTTGGTTTGTTTCGTCGTTGTAAATGGATTTATTGATAATTTTTTTTGTTGATTCAAAGAAAAGTTGTGCATTGGTCCTTGGAATCTTAATAATACATAGTAATATATCCATGTATGTTTTTTCAATGAAGGATTTCATAAAATAATGCGATTTACGTATTAATCGGATATTTTTTCTTTTGGATATTTGCCAAATATCCTTTTGTGATTCCGATCTTTTATTTTTATCATCACAAGTTAGAACTAGTTTTTTCTTGTCTTTTGTGATTCCTTTTATTTGAGCCTTAATTGTGATTATCTTATTAGCAAGATCTTTCATTTTTGTTTCTATGAGTGAAGAATTTTCATTTACACAATTCATGGATCGAATTTGAATGGTCGATTCTTGGATAATATTATTATTTATATTGGAGTCTTTTCTGTTTTCATTTGTTTCATATACTTTTACCTTCCTCAATTTCAATAAGAAAATGGGGTTTACTTTTTCAAGTTCTTTCATTATTAGGTTTCTAACTAGAACTATTTTGGTGACCCATCTTGTTTTTTCTTTTGAAATCTTTAAAAACAATTTTATTCTTTCTTTGAAAGTCCTTATAACTTGAAAAAAATGCTTTTTCACTTTTATCATTTTTTTTTCGAGTTCTTGAAAAATGGGTTCAAAAAAAGAAGGTTGTTTTCGGGGAGACCCCAAAGGCAGTTCTGCTTCCCTTCCCCAGACTGTTAAAAAACAAAAATTGTCTTTTTTCTCTTTTTTACTCATTTTCTGATCTCTATGATGAGATCGTATTTTAGATCTTCGCCAAGGTTTCAGACAGAAAGGAAATAGAATCTTTATCTGAATACCATCTGTTAACCAGTTTTGAGGAAATTCTGTTTCTGATAATTGAACACCATTATAGGTACATTTAACATGCATTTCTCTATTCCATTCCTTCAAATCCTCGTACCACTCGGGGAATTGCAATAATAACATACGACCAATATTTTTAGCTATTATCAATAAGGGTAATATAACGTATTTTCTAAGAAAAGATTGGGTTACTAACATTAAACCTCTTATTGCTTGAGTAAATAAAAAGGTATCCCAAGCTTCTGATATTGCTATTCGTTCATTTTCCTCTTCTTTCTCTTCATTTGTTTTCTCTTTTGTTTCTTCCTCCTCAAAATAAGAAATTTGCAATTCTGGGTTTCCCCCTACCCAATTCCTAAAAATGAGATGAATCATTTCAGAGATATCAAAAAATGAAAAACAAAATGTTTTGTCTATTCGATCCAAAAAAACTGGAGAATGCACGTTTGCTTGAAATATTTCCCAAGTAATTGTTTTACGTCTTTGAGCACGCATGGATCCTTTGATTATACCTCGTCGAAAATCTGATTGTTGTGAGTAACGTATCAAAGCCACTTCCTCTTCTTCATCACTAGTGCTAGTATAATTATTATTACCACTGGAATTAGTACTCTGATCATCAGTATAAATTACCACACGCTTGCCTTTTCTTGAACGAATTTCAGAATCCTCCGTTGATTCCTCGTCATTTTCTTCTTCCTCTTCTTCCGGATCGTCTGTCAATTTGTATGACCATCGAGAAACCCTTTTACTGATTTCTTCCATTCCAATAGATTTCTTTCTAATTGTTGTTAGATCGTTTGGATCAGTTGTAATTACATCAAATAAAAATTGAAAAGGTTTTGCTTGACTTTCTAAATCAATTCTTCGTGCGTGTTCAAAAGATAATTCATCGATTGAGTTTAAGAAATTCCCAATCGAACTCGAATTCAATAAAAATTCCTTGCTAACGTCGAACGTGTTCTTTTGATGTTCAAATTCTCGAGAATCATTATGAAATAGACCATGAATCTTATTTATCCAAAGCATTTCTACGGAATCTGCTGTCGAAGTTCTTAAATCATTCATGATTGCACGTAAATTGAATTTTTTTATTGTTCCTCGATAGGGTCCGTTCAAAAAGGGATCGTACATTTTTGGCAAGTATTCTTGTTCATTCTCATCATCGCACAATCTGGTCCTTTTTTCTAGCATATCTAAACCAAGAGATCCCTTCTCTTTTTCTAGAATTTTTATTCGACTTATCAATTCATTATTCAAGTTGTATTTTTTTTGTTCGTTAGTATAAACCCAATAATTATACAGGTCCTCGGGAGATAGTTTTTCTGTCGTGTACAAAGAAATTTTCCGTTCTACCATTTCTGAAAAAGTCGATAAACTGGGTGGATATGTAAAAGATATTATTTGTTTTCCATTACTTGGGCATATATAAAAAAAATATTGTGACATTTCATTTCGTACAGCATTTTCAAAACGATCATTTTTTATATATCTCAATGGGCGATTCCATCGTTTATAATCGAAAAGAAAAGTTACAATAGGCTTTTCAAACCAGAAATACGTTTTTGCATTTTTCTCTTCTTTAAGTTTTCCCAATTCCCAATTATCTTGGTGGGTATCAAGATAAGAATCTTCGTAAACTGGGCTATCTTTGTCTTCTTCGGCGGATCCCTCTTGTT